CGAGGGTCCGACTGCGAAAAGATTAAAATCTCGAGCTCGAGGGCGGAGTTATCTGATCAAAAAACCCACTTGTCATATAACTATTGTTTTAAAAGATATATCCTTAGCTGAATATGAATATAGAGACTATCTCGATCTCGAGTACTCAAAAAACACTAGATTAAGAAAAAAAAAAAAAAAAGAACAAAACTATGACATATCATGATACATATAGGAATGGGGGATTATGGGACAAAAAATAAATCCATTAGGGTTTCGGCTTGGTACAACACAAAGTCATCATTCTCTTTGGTTTGCAAAACCAAAAAACTATTGCGAGGGTCTACAAGAAGATCAAAAAATACGAAACTTTATTAAGAATTATGTACAAAAAAATATGAGAGTATCCTCCGGTGTTGAGGGAATTGCACGGATAGAGATTCAAAAAAGAATTGATCTAATTCAAGTTATAATCTATATAGGATTTCCAAAATTATTACTAGAAAATAGACCGCGAAGAATTGAAGAATTACAGATGAATGTACAAAAAGAACTTAATTGTGTGAATCGAAAAATAAACATTGCTATTACAAGAATTGCAAATCCTTATGGACACCCCAATATTCTTGCCGAATTTATAGCCAGCCAATTAAAAAATAGAGTTTCTTTTCGCAAAGCAATGAAAAAAGCTATTGAATTAACAGAACAGGCCGATACAAAAGGAATTCAAGTACAAATTGCAGGGCGTCTTGACGGAAAAGAAATAGCGCGCGCCGAATGGATCAGAGAAGGTAGAGTTCCTCTACAAACCATTGGAGCTAAAATTGATTATTGTTCCTATACGGTTCGAACTATATACGGGGTATTGGGAATCAAAATTTGGATATTTGTAGACGAAAAAAAATAAGAGTTTACGTGTCTTTAGAGCCTCCCCATTAATTGAAATAAACCAAACAAAGAACGAGCTCTTTTTATCTTCAATCAAAACAAAAATGATAAATTTCACAATTCTATAGGGTTGAATAAAAATTCGATTGATTTTTTTATTTTATATAATTGCTATGCTTAGTGTGCGACTCGTTGGTTTTTGTTAGGGCTAGGATTCCAAAAAATGGACCGTACTGTAGTATGAACTAATAACTATAGCACTAATAACCAACTCATTGCTTCGTATTATCTGAATCCAAAGAACCAGTCAAGATATAATATAGTGGTCATATCGTTGTAGCAACTGAAATTTGCATAAACAATAAACATAAAAACCCAATCTGATTGTAGGTTGTGAAATTCTAAGTTGTGAAAGAAAATCAAAAAGCATGCGGATAAATGGAAGGATGAGAGAAAGAGAGAAAGAAAATATCAATGATATAAGATTCCAATATGTAAGGTCTGTAAGTTATCTCATAAAAAACAGTGTAATACAGCATCAATAATGATTCATCCCTAACTAGATGAATCCGCTCATAGAACAAAAAAATCAAGAGCCCCGAGCCAATAAAAACTGAGAAAATTGACTTAAGAAAAAATTTCATTAAGGACTCCGTTGGAGAATTCAGACCTAACCATTAATCGAGAAGCAATGGGAACGATGGAACCCGTGAATAAAGAAGATTCTATTGGAAATGAATCTTAATGATTTATTGGGTGGGATGGCGAAACGAACCCAGAAACTAAACTATTAGTTTATTCGTAGAGGTCCTGAACTAACCCTACAACTGAAATAGATATTGAAAGAGTAAATATTCGCCCACGAAAGGTTTATTTTTCTTTTTTTATTTTATTGGATTGATTCATTTTGCTCGATCCGATATGGTAATATGGTAAAGGGCAAAACTAAATATAGATTTGTTATAAGGGTAAAAAAAAAAAAAGACATTGAGATTATCTATAAATAGAACATAAATGTTTCAATTCGATATCTAAACACGATATACAAATTTAGAATAGATTAATTAGATAAACTTTCAACAAATCCTATGCTTCAGTATATTATTCATTAAATCCCCCTATATCTCGATAAAATCTTTTTGAGTCCTTTCATTCGCGAGGAGCTGGATGAGAAGAAACTCTCATGTCCAGTTCTGTAGTAGAGATGGTATTGAGAAAGAACCATCAATTATAACCCCAAAAGAACAAGATTCCGTAAACAACATAGAGGAAGAATGAAAGGGATATCTTATCGAGGTAATCATATTTGTTTCGGCAGATATGCTCTTCAAGCACTTGAACCCGCTTGGATCACATCTAGACAAATCGAAGCGGGGCGCCGAGCAATGACACGAAATGTACGGCGCGGTGGAAAAATATGGGTACGTATCTTTCCAGACAAACCAGTTACAGTAAGACCCACGGAAACCCGTATGGGGTCCGGCAAAGGATCCCCCGAATATTGGGTAGCCATCGTTAAACCGGGTAGAATACTTTATGAAATGAGTGGAGTAGCTGAAAATATAGCTCGAAAGGCTATTTCAATAGCGGCGTCCAAAATGCCTATAAGAACTCAATTCATTATTTCGGGATAGGAATGTCGAAACAAAAGAAATAAATCTTGGGTATAAAAAAATGCGGGTCTTCCTTTTTTTTTTTTTTTTCTTTTTTTTTTTTTTTACTTCGTCCTTTCAGTGCTTTACTTTAAATTAAACATTAAAAAAACGGACTTAAAAAACGATATGATTCAACCTCAAACCCATTTGAATGTAGCAGACAATAGCGGTGCCCGAGAATTGATGTGTATTCGAATCATAGGCGCCAGTAATCGTAGATATGCTCATATTGGTGACGTTATTGTTGCTGTGATCAAGGAAGCAGTACCCAATACGCCTCTAGAAAGATCAGAAGTAATCAGAGCTGTAATTGTACGTACTTGTAAAGAACTCAGACGTGATAACGGTATGATAATACGGTACGATGACAATGCTGCAGTTGTCATTGATCAAGAAGGAAATCCAAAGGGAACTCGAGTTTTTGGTGCGATCGCCCGGGAATTGAGACAGTTGAATTTTACTAAAATAGTTTCATTAGCACCTGAAGTATTATAAGAGGGGACCGCGATATAGTGATAGTATGAAAATAAAATAGATAAATCAAAATTTAGTAGAGTATGTCTCACGCATATACTTTTCATAATTTTCATAAAAAAAAGAACATGTTGATTATATCAAAATTCGGAAGCAACAAAATTTTCAGTTTATCATGGGCAAGGACACTATTGCTGACATAATAACTTCTATACGAAATGCTGACATGAATAGAAAGGGAACGGTTCGAATAGCATCTACTAACATCACCGAAAACATTGTTAAAATACTTTTGCGAGAGGGTTTTATCGAAAACGCAAGGAAACTCATGGAAAACAAAAAAGAGTTTTTGGTTTTAACCCTACGACATCGAAGGAATAGGAAAGGGCCGTATAGACCCATTTTAAATTTAAAACGAATCAGTCGACCCGGTCTACGAATCTATTTTAACTATCGACGAATTCCTAGAATTTTAGATGGGATGGGGATTGGAATTCTCTCTACTTCTCGGGGTATAATGACAGACCGAGCGGCTCGACTAGAAAGAATCGGTGGAGAAATTTTGTGTTATATATGGTAATTATTCTTCTATCCGACTTGTATTTGGAGCTTACTTTTGTGTTGTGAGAAAAAAAAGGGGGAGGATTCCTCGAGGTTTAATTACCGAATAACTTACCAAAGGTATGCTCCGAGTTCTTTTAGATAGTTTAGAGAGCGAAGTAAGATTCTAGATTATGTTTCAGGAGGGATCCGACCCGTTTTTCTACAGATACTATTATACATATACTCCCGGTGGCTAGAGGCAAAATTGAAAGAAGTCGTTATGATTCAACTGGAGGTCGTATATATAATATATAGACTACACAAAAGGATTTGAGTGATTAGGTGATTTTTCAACATTCCTTTCAGGGGGATACAAATCGCGGTTCAAAAATTTCAAGAAACTTATTTTCTTCCAATCTTCCAATAAGTAGATTCGAAATTCATTTAAGGAATAACAATTATGAAAATAAGGGCTTCAGTTCGTAAAATTTGTGAAAAATGTCGACTGATCCGCAGGAGGGGACGGATTATAGTAATTTGTTCCAACCCGAGACATAAACAAAGACAAGGATAATCTTTCGAAAAGGGACTTTAGAAAGTAACCGATGAACAAATCAAAATAACAGATCGGTTTTGACATGAAATGGATATATCCATATATCTCTGACTTATATTTATGAAATGATCAAATATGGCAAAATCTCCACCAAGAAGTGGTTCACGTAGGCCGGGACGGATTGGTTCACGTAAAAGTGGACGTCGAATACCAAAGGGCGTTATTCATGTTCAAGCAAGTTTCAACAACACCATTGTGACTGTTACCGATGTCCGGGGTCGGGTAATTTCTTGGTCCTCGGCCGGTACTTGTGGATTCAGGGGTACAAGAAGAGGTACGCCTTTTGCTGCTCAAACCGCAGCAGGAAATGCTATTCGAGCAGTAGCGGATCAAGGTATGCAACGAGCAGAAGTCATGATAAAGGGTCCTGGTCTCGGAAGAGATGCGGCATTACGAGCTATTCGTAGAAGCGGTATCCTTTTAAATTTCGTACGGGATGTAACCCCTATGCCACACAATGGTTGCAGACCCCCTAAAAAAAGACGGGTGTAGAAATAAACATTGAAGAGATTTCAAGAGAAATAAATGACTCAATGATCTGACAAATAATATTACTATGGTTCGAGAGAAAGTAAAAGTATCTACTCGGACACTGCAGTGGAAGTGTGTTGAATCAAGAGCAGACAGTAAGCGTCTTTATTATGGGCGCTTTATTTTGTCTCCACTTATGAAAGGTCAAGCCGACACAATAGGCATTGCGATGCGAAGAGTTTTGCTTGGAGAAATAGAAGGAACATGTATTACACGCGCAAAATCTGAGAAAATCCCACACGAATATTCTACCATAGTGGGTATTCAAGAATCGGTCCATGAAATTTTAATGAATTTGAAAGATATTGTATTGA